AGTTGTTCCTATAGAAATGATCTGTTTTATTTGACTGATGGGGACAACAAATAATAAACTATAACAAATTCAATATAGAAATATATATATATATATAATATTCAATATAATATTAATAAAAATAATTAAGTCAAAATAATTAAGAAAAAATACAAATATATATATCTTATTTTATATAATAAAATAAGATATAGAAAAAAATAGATATATTCTCTATATATTATTCTATATTCTCTATAGAGATAGAATTCTATAGAGAATATTTTCTCTATAGAATATGAATAAAATAAAGATATATATAGAAAAGAAAGATATATATAGAATCAAATAAGAAATCAGAATAGAAAAAAGAAAATAATAAACAGAGTGTTCTTATTCAAAACGCCCTGTGATCTTCAACCAATTCTGTGCTTCAATATAATTACCAGGGGTAAGGGCTATAGCTTGTTTCCAATATTCAGCGGCTTGATCAAACCAGGATTCCGCAATTTCAGAATCTCCCTGTCGAATGGCCTGTTCTCCGCGGTCGGAATAGGTGAGTAAATTCCTTCCCTTAGAACCGTACTTGAGAGTTTCCTGACTCATACGGCTCAACAGTCAATTCTTTTGATCTTCCTTTTTTTCTGGAGTTAACCACAAGAAAAGAGGTTAATTACATGAGTTTCAAACTTAAATTTGGATTAATAAAGAATTTAATCCTTTTTTATAGTTTTATCTTTTCTCCTACCTTCAGAAGAATAAAGCATCGGCATTAACACTCTCATTAGAATTTTCTGAAAGGTAACTATCTCGATTTCATATATCATATACTTTTCTATATGATATATCAATTTCTATAGAATCTTTGAGAAAAAGACTTTTCTTCATAAGAAAGAAAAGACTTACAATCTTTGGGATCTGATACTACACCGCTGCTCAAAACCTTAGGGGATCGACTTTCTTACATAAGTGGATTCCTAACTCTTCTATCATGATAGAAGTAAGCAGTTCTTGTTGTATCGGCCAAAAACCTTGTTAATTGATCTTTACGGTGCTTCCTCTATCAATTAGATCTTTTATCCATAGAAAAAAGTATCTAGGCATATATATTTCTTCATATTTCGACTTCTATGAAGTTTCTTTCTTTGCTACAGCTGATAAAAATCGTTGTTTTGGACGATATATATGTAGAAAGCCTATTTTGTTTTCTAGTATTTATTAGTATTAGCGGATTTGCTTATTAGCGAATTTGCTCGTTCTTTTCTTTTTTCTTTCTATAGTGGAGATAGTCGCACGTAATGACAGATCACGGCCATATTGTTAAAAGCTTGAGGTAAGAACGGGTTTCGTTCGAGTGCCCGAAAATAGTATTCCAAAGCTTTCGTATGTTCTCCGTTACTTGTGTGGATAAGGCCTATGTTATAAAGTATATAACTTCGATCATAGGGATCAATTTCCAGTCGCATAGCCTCATAATAATTCTGTAAAGCTTCCGCATAATTTCCTTCAGATTGAGCCGACATCCGTTACGGTCGTCATTCGGTTCAAAGAATCTCCGTTCCAGAACCGTACGTGAGATTTTCATCTCATACGGCTCCTCCTTTATGTGTATAATGATAAACATATATAGAATCAAAAAAGATTGCAATATTCTCATTATCAACTGAGCGGGACTAGCGTTTTTACACGAAATCTCTAGCCAACCTTCCTGTAAAAGATCTTTTCTTAACATCAAGTATGTTATTACTGGATAAATAGTCACTTCAACAATTTCTTTGTTCTCAACGCCGCTCAATTTCCCGGAATTAGTCACTTCAACAGTCTTCGATGGTTATATGGGTATCCAAAATACGAACGAGATGGATGTTTCTTGTCCCAACCATTCTTGTTAGTCCCGATCCCGATAAGAAAGGAAGGATTTTTTTTACAAAGTTTTCTAGTGTTGTTGATTCCTAAGCGTAGTGCCTCTTCCCCCATGCCGCCCATTGGTACTAGTGGAGTAGGGTTGACCTAACCCCATAGGTATAGGTATAACCTTTCGCTTAATACTATAAATCTAAAATTGAAGCATATGAGGCTGCATTAATCGGGGATACACGACAGAAGGACTTAATCGTTTTATTTCCAAACTTCACCTTCAGCAAGCGTAGGTTTTTTTTTCAAAATTTTTATCTTTCTCTCCGAAGAATGTATCTTTCTCCTAAGACTGAGATCAGTAAAAAAAAAGATAATCAAATCGCACCATCTCTGTAATAAGTGAATGCCTCTTTTTCTCCGGAAGTTGTCGGAATTATTCGTAATAAGATATTGGCTACAATTGAAAAGGTCTTATCAATAAAATTTCCATTTATCCGAGATCTAGGCATAGGTAGCAATCCATTCTAGAATTTCATTTTTTATCGCGTGAGAAAATAATCCCCCAAACAAAGGAATTGTACAATACAGTACGAAATAACGTAAAAACGGACTTATTAATCAAATTACTTTATCCCACGGCTGGCCTCGAAGGAGGGGTTTTTTG